TTTATTTTTATTTTATAAAGAATTTTCTGGATTTTGAATTGGCACAAATAACTGTTTTTTGTACACTCTAGTGTATTTATATCTTAATTAGAAGTTTTATGTCTTACAAAGAACATATTACTATTCTTTTATTCTATTCCAAATCCAAATCACGGGAGTGCTTATTACTAAGAGACATACCAGTATCGATATTTAGTCATTCGAGGGTCTCTTTTAAATTTTCTAGATAGAGTAGAGAAACTAGATATATCTAGTTTCTCTACTCTACCTGTTTCTCATTTATCCCTACGGAATACCAGCCAAAATAGAACGATCTTAGAAGGTTAATAATGAAATTGAGTTATTTTTCCAAGAAGAATGATCGGACTGATAGGGACAGCAAACAATTCATTATAACAAAAAACGAGTCTTATTATTCGAAGCGCCTCGTGATCTTCAACCAATTATGAGCTTCAATATAATTCCCGGGAGTAAGTGCTATAGCTTGTTTCCAATACTCAGCGGCTTGGTCGAACCAAGCCTCCGCAATTTCAGAATCTCCTTGTCGAATGGCCTGTTCTCCCCGGTCGGAATAGGCGGGTCAATTCCTTCCCTTAGAACCGTACTTGAGAGTTTACTACCTCATACGGCTCAGCAGTCAATTCTTTTGGTATCCCCTTTGCTTTGAATCTACCATATCTAATTCAAAGAGATTTATCATAGATCCAGAGACCCCTCTCCTTTTTATCGGGTTAACTAAAAGAGATTAATTACATAAGTTTTAAACTCAAATTTGGATTACTAATCGGTTTTCGTTTTATCTTTTATCCCACCTTCCGAAGAATAAAACATGGGTCTTTTTTTATTTACCTATTCTATAGGTCAAATTTTCTGAAAGGTAACTATCTCAATTTCATATAGAAATTTATATAGAATCCTTGAAAAAGACTTTCCTTCAGAAGAAAGAAAAGACTTACTCTCTTTGGGATCTGATGCTACACCGCTGCTCCCTAGTGGATCAACTCTATTACATAAGTTGATTCCTAACTTTTTCATATCATGACAATGATATAAGTAAGCAGTTCTTATTGTATCGGACCAAAACCTCGCTAATTGATCTTTACGGTGCTTCCTCTATCAATTAGATTCTTTATCCATAGAATAAAGTATCTAGGCATATCTATTTCTTCATATTTTGACTTTGATATGAAGTTTTTTTCTTTGCTACAGCTGATAAAAATCGTTATTTTGGACGATGTATATGTAGAAAGCCTTTTCTTAATGCTTTTTTCTTTTCCTTTCTATAGTAGAGAGAGTCGCACGTAATGACAGATCACGGCCATATTATTAAAAGCTTGGGGTAAGAATGGGTTTCGTTCTAGTGCTCGAAAATAATATTCCAAAGCTTTTGTATGTTCTCCATTACTTGTGTGGATAAGTCCTATATTATAGAGTATATAACTTCGATCATAGGGATCTATTTCTAGTCGCATAGCTTCATAATAATTCTGTAAAGCTTCCGCATAATTTCCTTCGGATTGAGCCGACATCCGTTACGGTCGTCATTCGATTCCACGAATCTCCGTTCCAGAACCGTACGTGAAATTTGCATCTCATACGGCTCCTCCTTTATGTACATAATAAGAATAATAACTTAATAAGACTTAAATATTCTCATTATAAACTGAGCGGGGCTAGTGTTTTTACAAGAAATCTCTAGCCAACCTTTCTGCAAAATATTTTTTCTTACCATCAAGCGTGTTAGGATTAGATAGAAATGAAATGGTAACTCCAACAATTTCTTTGTCCTCAACGCTCCCTAATTTACAGGAATTGGTCACTTCAACAATCTTCGACGGTTATACGGGTATCCAAAGTACCAACGAGATGGATGCTTGTTGTCCCAGCCATTCTTGTTAGCCCCAACCCTGATAAGGCGGAAGGGGTTAATCTTTAATAAATAACAAAGTTTTTGTGTTGTTGATTTCTAGGTGTAGTGCTTCTTCCCATATGCCCCCTATTGGTACTAGTGAAGTAGGATTAACCTCTAATATAGAACCTATAGGTGTAACCTTTCGCTCAATACTCCAATCGACAATTGAAGCATCTGAGGCGGCATTACTCGAGGATACACGACAGAAGGAATTGCTCTTTTTATAAACTTCACCTTCAATAAGTGTAGATTTCTTTCAGTAATCTTTTGTCTTTCTATCCCAAATCGTGTGTCTTTGGATGATAAAAAAAGAATCAAATCGCACCATCTCTGTAGTAAGTAAATGCCTCTTTTTCTCCTGAAGTTGTCGGAATTATTCGTAATAAGATATTGGCTATAATTGAAAAGGTTTTATCAATAAAATTTCCATTTATCTGCGATCTAGGCATAGATAACAATACATTCTATAATTATTCATTACCTCTCGTAGGAAAACGCTCCCACAAACAAAGGAATTGGACAGTACGAAATAACATAAAAACAGACTAATAAAATGAAATTATCTTTATTACCTGAGCTGTGAAGCAA